TTCTAGTGCCCGGAAATAATATTCCAAAGCTTTTGTATGTTCTCCATTGCTTGTGTGTATAAGGCCTATGTTATAGAGTATATAACTTCGATCATAAGGATCAATTTCTGGTCGCGTAGCTTCATAATAATTCTGTAAAGCTTCCGCATAATTTCCTTCGGATTGAGCCGACATCCGTTACGGTCGTTCATTTTATTCAAAAAATCTCCGTTCCAGAACCGTACGTGAGATTTTCATCTCATACGGCTCCTCCCTTCTGCGCATAGTACTAAGGGGAATAAGCCATGGAATCCAAATTTCCCTATTATTCTCATTATGAACTGACAGGAGCTGGTATTTTTACAAGAAATCTCTAGCCAGCCTTCCCGCAAGAGGTTTTTTCTTAACACCAATCAATCGTATTAGTGCTAGATAGAAATGGTAACTCCAACGATTTCTTTGTCCTCAACGCCTACTATTTCCAGGAATTAGTCACTTCAACGATCTTTGATGGTTATACGGGTATCCAAAGTACGAACGAGATGGATGTTTGTTGTCCCAACCATTCTTGTTAGTCCCGATACCGATAAGGAAAAGGGTAATTTCTAACAAAGTTTTCGTGTTGTTGATTCCTAGTGTAGTGCTTCTTCCCCTATGCCGCCTATTGGTACTAGTAGAGTAGGATTGACTCACAATACAGAACCTATAGGTGTAACCTTTCGTTCAATACTAAAATCGACAATTCAAGTATCTGAGGCTGGATCAATCGAGGATACACGACAGAAGGAATTGTTCTATCTCCAAACTTTACCTTCACTAAGCGTAGCTTTATTTCAAAAATTTTGTTCTTTCTCGCGTCTTTTTCTCGTAAGACTGAAGTGAGGGCTAAAAAAGAAAAAAACAAGAAAAAAGAATCAAATCACACCATCTCTGTAATAGGTAAATGCCTTTTTTTCTCCTGAAGTTGTCGGAATTATTCGTAATAAAATATTGGCTATAATTGAAGAGGTCTTATCAATAAAATTTCCATTTATCCGAGATCTAGGCATAATTAGCAATCCATTCTATAATTCTTCTCATTACCCCCTCGGGGAAAATGATCCCACAAACAAAGGAATTGTACAGTACAAAATAACATAAAAACAGAAAAATTCTAATAAAAAGATGTATACCCTCTGCTCAAAATGTACCCTTTTCGAACAAAGAGAGATAGGAGACTTTTGAATCAGATTGAATTTTATATAAATTTCGTAGTATACAAATAAATGCACGGAACTATTACTATTTCATTTAAGTTGAATAACCAAGGACTTTATTTTACTATGGATTCTTATAACTCGAGTCTGATAACTCGAGAAATTTGGATTTGGTTATGATCCAAAGAGAAAAAGGGATGGAATAATCATTATACAATTGAATGAAATGAAATAGAAAAATCCACGGTACGATTCATGAATTTCTAATAAATAGATCTATGGGGTATATCATAAGAGAAGTTGTTAATAAATATGAAATTTGAAAGGAATTTTTTATTCCTATGGAACCGTTGATTGGTCGTGTCTGTACTGGAATAAAATAATATGAATAACTCGCAATTCACTCGGTTTCTGGTCAATAATAAGATTATGTAGGAGAGATGGCCGAGTGGTTCAAGGCGTAGCATTGGAACTGCTATGTAGGCTTTTTGTTTACCGAGGGTTCGAATCCCTCTCTTTCCGTTTCTGTTAATTCACCAGCGTTACCGACCGCAATATATCAAATCAAATAAAAATTGATATCATTATTCCAACAGCTTTATTTGATAGAGAATCTTTATTCCTAATTACTGTAGTACGCGTACGTAAAATACAAATATCGCGGAAAGAGCAAAAAAGAAAAAAAAAATCCTACTACGTATCTATTTGTGATACGTGAATGATAAAAATGCGGATCAAGGCCCTTAGATCTATTTACTTCGTTGAAAAGGGGACATAATTGTCTGAACCCCTTTCCTTGTTATGTTCTTTAGGTTCAAGTCTGACGGGAATAATATTCTACGACTAACAGCTCATTTATTTTTAAGCCGATCCATTTACTATCTATTATTTGATTTACTAATCCTTTATATTGGAATGAGTCAATAGTCAAATGGTTTGGCAATTCCTCGCGAGGGGCTGAAGCAATAGAATTTTGAATCAGAGCTTTCGATCTTTGTTTATCCTTCGTAGTAATAATATCTCGGGGTTTGCAACGATAACTTGGTATATCCACTATACGACCATTAACTAAAATATGTCTATGGTTAACTAATTGCCTGGCTCCAGGAATGGTCGAAGCCATACCCAATCGAAAAAGGATGTTATCCAAACGCATCTCAAGTAGTTGTAGTAAAACCTGGCCTGTTGACCCTTTTGCTTTTCTAGCGATATGCACATATCTAAGTAATTGTCGCTCTGTCAGACCATAATGAAAACGCAATTTCTGTTTTTCTTCTAGACGAATACGATATTGCGATCTTTTCCCGGAACGCAATGGGTTTTTA